CCCAATTGATAGAAGTAGATTTTTCAGTAAAGTCTTATTCCTATTCCTAGATCTAAAGTCCACTCCTTCCCCATACTACAAGTGAAAGAGAAAATGTAAACACTACCATTAAAGCAGCCCAAGCGAAACTTACTATATCCATGCGAATGATGCCCCTATCCCTATCTCTATGAAATGAAATGAAGGAATGATTCCATTATTGATTCATAATCATAGTGGAATCAATGGTGCAGAGTCAAAACAGGATTCTTGCTTACGGCTTTTTATGAAACAATTTCATGAATCCACTCATAAAAAGTTCATAGATTTCTTATTCTATAGAATTCTATTGAAATAGCAAAGAATTGAAAAAAAAAATAGAATAAGAAAAAAGAAAAGATACAAATACAAAGAAGAGCCAGTTAACCATTCTGATTCAACTTATGAACAGTACTCAGAACCTCTAGTGAGTCTGAATACAAAGTATCTTCAGTTCTTTGCCACAATTCTTAAATGAATTTACCATCAGCCTATCTAATCTAATTTCATCGCAAACAGAGTTACCTCAATATTAAGAAAAGTCTAAAATAATTAGGGAGTCTTTATAGTCTTTTTTAGAATCTTTTATTAAACCTTAGTAGTTAGTAGCCAAAAAGGAGTGTCTCTTAGGAACCTTTGGTTTGGATACCAAGATTTCCGACTTCTTACTTCCCTAGTTCTCCAGAATGAATTATCGCTATTTCTTTTATTTGATTCAATTCAGAATAGCCCAAACCAATCTTTCATAAGATTGGGTTGCTTCAGATTTATTGGTACTTTTTTTAGCCACACTCAGAACCCAGATTTTGAGAAAGACAGTCTTTTATAGGACCTATGGTTCTCAAAATCAAGTATCGACAGACCTAGTCCTTGCCTATGCTTTTGCGGGGCAAGAATTCGTCAAGTTCGATCAACAGGATTAAGAAATTCCAAGTCTTTTTTTGTTGATCAGGCGACACCCAGATTCGAACCGGGGATAAAGGATTTGCAGTCCCCCGCCTTACCACTTGGCCATGCCGCCAATTTACATCCAAAACAGATAAAGAAATGAAGAAGAATAAAGAAGAAAGAAATTCTATAATAAATAATAAATTCTATGTATATATTCTATATTCTATGAAATTCTATTAATTATATTAAGTAATTATATTAAGAATATGAAATTAAGAATATAGAATTCTAGAATTTCATATTCTTAATATTCTTAGAAGACCTAGATATTCTATTTTATTCTATTTCTATGCCTCTCCTCATTTTGGTTTTGATTTGAATTTTTTACTTTCTTAATTTCTTTTCTTTTTGGATCTTAAATCCCATTGTACTTATCCCTTTCCAAAAAAAATTCCTCTTTTTTATTGGATCCAATTTATATTCTTTTCTTCGATTGATTTTATCTCAAAACACGCGTCGCTTAAAAACTTACCTTTTCTTTTCACTTTTCTATAGATTTGATAGATCTATAGAAAAGTGAAAAGATTCCCGGCCCGGTCACAGACTTTAAAATGCAGGTCAATTTCGAATAAATTCTTATTTACTCCATTAACTATTTAATATTTACTTATTACTCTTTTACTCTTACTTACTTTTCTTACTTTGAATTAGCGAACAGCTCTTAATTTTGTATCTCCTTATCTTAATGGATGCAAAATCCAATTGATTTCCGACTAATCATTATCAATTACATGATCAATTCTAATTATAAGAAAATATATGTGTATATGTAAACCCCAGAAACCAGAAAAGTGTAAACTCTAGAACAGAAATTGTTATACGTGGATACCAAGCCGGGTCTCTTTCTTATGCACATATCCCTATATAGGATCATTGTGCTTGAATATTTCATTGAATATGAATAGAAGATAGACATTTATGATAGAGTACGACCTAACCTAGGTTGCACCAAGTTCAATTCTTATAAAAGATGTGATATACGGATAGCTAGATAGGTATATCGTCATGTACTTCCTAAAGATTACTCCTATGACTATATACGTACGCAATTCCATTGTATTTTATAAATTTTACTACCAAAAAAAGATTTGCGAATTCCTTTTTGAACATTCAATTGCGTGTGCTAAAAAAAAAAGGAACTCTATGCTGTTCCTGATTCTTCTGTTTTTATCTCATTCATAGAGAGCAGATTAAATCCTAAACTCATTGATTTTTTCTTTTTTTGTACGCTGATCATAATATCATTAATATCATCATAATATCATTAATATCATAATAAAAGAATTAGGTATTAGATCTAAATTGGATCAATTTTTATATCCGATAAAAGACTCCATCAGCCTAAGTGACATAATTTTTCCCGGGAATGCTTTATTAATTTCCATTTCTTTCTATTTGTACCTGTCTCAAGATCAAATTCGAACTTGCATCGAAAATGCCCTTCATTTCTCTGTCTTGCTTTCGTTCATACGATATATATGGATGGAGTTGACTAAAATTTTATGTGATTCAGTAAACAGAATATCCATTCCATCATTGCTAGATCAATTGGTAGGGTTCGATGAATAGTGAGCCAAAAGCCGATAATGGGATTTTTTCAATAAAGAGGAAACTTCAGATTAAGATGCTCCAGAATGGAAATGAGGGAATGTCCACAATACCTGGATTTAGTCAGATACAATTTGAGGGATTTTGTAGGTTCATTAATCAGGGCTTGACGGAAGAATTTCATAAGTTTCAAAAAATTGAAGATAGAGATCAAGAAATTGAATTTCAATTATTTGTGGAAACATATCAATTGGTAGAGCCCTTGATAACAGAAAGAGATGCTGTGTATGAATCACTCACATATTCTTCTGAATTATATGTACCCGCGGTCTTAATTTGGAAAACCGGTAGAAATATGCAAGAACAAACCGTTTTTATTGGAAACATCCCTATAATGAATTCTTTTGGAACCTCTATAGTAAATGGAATATACCGAATTGTGATCAACCAAATATTGCAAAGTCCCGGTATTTACTATCGTTCAGAATTGGAACATAACGGAGTTTCTGTCTATACCAGTACTATAATATCAGATTGGGGGGGAAGGTCGGAATTAGAAATTGATAGAAAAGCAAGGATATGGGCCCGTGTAAGTAGAAAACAAAAAATATCTATTCTAGTTCTATCATCAGCTATGGGTTCGAATATAAGAGAAATTTTAGATAATGTTTGTTACCCTGAGATTTTCTTGTCTTTCCCGAATGATAAAGAGAAAAAAAAGATTGGGTCAAAAGAAAATGCTATTTTGGAGTTTTATCAACAATTTGCCTGTGTAGGGGGGGATCCAGTATTTTCTGAGTCCTTATGCAAGGAATTACAAAAGAAATTTTTTCAACAAAGATGTGAGTTAGGAAAGATTGGTCGACGAAATATGAACCGGAGACTTAATCTTGATATACCCCAAAACAATACATTTTTGTTACCACGAGATTTATTGGCTGCTGTGGATCATTTGATTGGAATTAAATTGGGAATGGGTACACTTGACGATATGAGTCACTTGAAAAATAAACGTATTCGTTCTGTAGCAGATCTATTACAGGATCAATTTGGATTGGCTCTTGTTCGTTTAGAAAATACGGTTCGAGGAACTATATGTGGAGCAATCAGGCATAAATTGATACCGACTCCTCAAAATTTGGTAACTTCAACTTCATTAACAACTACTTATGAATCGTTTTTTGGTCTACACCCTTTATCTCAAGTTTTGGATCGAACTAATCCGTTGACACAAATTGTTCATGGGCGAAAATGGAGTTATTTGGGTCCTGGAGGATTGACGGGGCGAACTGCTAGTTTTCGAATACGAGATATCCACCCGAGTCACTATGGACGTATTTGTCCAATTGACACGTCCGAAGGAATCAATGTTGGACTTATGGGATCATTAGCTATTCATGTGAAGGTTGGTTATTGGGGATCTATAGAGAGTCCATTTTATGGATTATCTGAGAAATCAAAAGAGGCACAGATGGTTTATTTATCACCAAATAGAGATGAATATTATATGGTAGCAGCAGGAAATTCTTTGGCCTTGAATCGGGATATTCAAGAACAACAGGTTGTTCCAGCTCGATATCGTCAAGAATTCCTGACTATTGCATGGGAAGAGATTCATCTTAGAAGCATTTTTCCCTTCCAATATTTTTCTATTGGAGCTTCTCTCATTCCTTTTATTGAGCATAATGATGCGAATCGAGCTTTAATGAGTTCTAATATGCAGCGCCAAGCAGTTCCCCTTTCTCGGTCCGAGAAGTGCATTGTTGGAACTGGGTTGGAAGGACAAACGGCTCTAGATTCGGGGGTTTCAGTTATAGCCGAACGCAAGGGAAAAATCATTTATACTGATACTCAAAAGATCATTTTCTCAAGTAATGGGGATACTCTAAGCATTCCATTGGTTATGTATCAACGTTCCAACAAAAATACTTGTATGAATCAAAAAACTCAGGTTCAGCGGGGTAAATACATTAAAAAGGGACAAATTCTAGCGGGCGGTGCGGCTACAGCTGGTGGGGAACTCGCTTTAGGAAAAAATGTATTAGTAGCTTATATGCCATGGGAAGGTTACAATTTTGAAGACGCAGTACTAATTAGCGAACGTCTGGTTTATAAAGATATTTATACTTCTTTTCATATCCGGAAATATGAAATTCAGACTCATGTAACAAGCCAAGGTCCTGAAAGAATCACTAAGGAGATCCCGCATTTAGAGGCTCGTTTACTCCGAAATTTAGACAGAAATGGAATTGTGATGCTGGGATCTTGGATAGAAACAGGTGATATTTTAGTAGGTAAATTAACACCTCAGACAGCGAGCGAATCCTCATATGCCCCGGAGGATAGATTATTACGAGCTATACTTGGCATTCAGGTATCCACTTCAAAAGAAACTTCTCTAAGACTACCTATAGGGGGAAGGGGTCGAGTTATTGATGTGAGATGGATCCATAGAAGAGGGGTTTCCAATTCTAATCCAGAAA